GGATTGGAACAAATCACTATAATTCGTCCGCGCCGACGGATCAGTCGGCATTTTTCACAAATTTTACGAACGGAAGCCCGTATTTTCATATTTATTATTTATTCCTTACCTTAATGTTGAATCTATTCCTTGGAAGAAAATAAGTCTCTTGCATTTTTTTAATTGTATCGTCGTGAAAATGAAAGGAATGCTTAAAAAATTATCTAATCGTTCGAATCTTTGTTTTGAAGTCTATAAATTATACGTCCCCTGGTTGAATCATAACGACTTACTTCAATTTTTACTCTATCCCCCGGTAGTATCCGTATAAAACTACGGCGGATCCTTCCCGAAATATAACCTAGAATTACATCTTCATTATCTAAGCGGACCCGGAACATACCGTTGGGAAATGATTCAGTAATTAAACCTTCATGAATCAATTTTTGTTCTTTCATTCCAGGTAAGCTCCTTGAAATATCAACTAATGGAGGAAAAGTTATATAATTCACTTTTCTTCTCTATAAAATAGGAAGTTAGAGATAAAATTAGGATACCGGAGGAGTAGGATCACCATATATATAACAAAAGTTCGCCTCCAATTTTTTCTCGTCGAGCTTCTCGATCCGTCATTATACCTCGAGAAGTGGAAAGAATTACAATTCCTATTCCACCTAAAATCTTAGGAATTTGTTGGTAGTTGGAATAAATTCGTAAACCAGGTCGGCTGATACGCTTTAAAATAGTTTTATGTATTCTTTTCCTAGTCTTTTTATGTCGCAGAGTTAAAACCAAGAAATTTTTGTTACCTTCTTGATGTTTCCGAACGTTTTCAATAAAACCTTCTCGTAGAAGTATTTTCACAATATTTTCGGTAATATTAGTAGATGCTATTCGAATCGTTCCTTTTTTATCCATGTCAGCATTTCTTATAGAAGTTATTATATTGGAAATAGTGTCCCTACCCATGGCGAACTATAATTATTGGTGCCTTCTAATTTTGATATAATTAACATGTTATCTTTTTTGTTTATTTTATTTTCTTTCATTTTTTTGTTTATTTTGTTTAATTTTTAATATTATAAAAAAAGTATATGCGTGAGACACCATCTACTACTCCACTAAATATATCCTATTTTAGATGTTCTGATATATCATAGTCTCATTTAGTATTATTTATAATACCTCGGGAGCCAATGAAACTATTTTAGTAAAATTCAACTGTCTTAATTCCCGAGCGATCGCACCAAAAACCCGAGTTCCTTTTGGATTTCCTTCTTTATCAATGACAACCGCAGCATTGTCATCATATCGTATTATGATACCGTTGTCACGTTTGAGTTCTTTACAAGTACGTACAATTACAGCTCTAATTACTTCTGATCTTTCTAGTGGCATATTTGGCACTGCTTCTTTAATTACAGCAACAATAATGTCACCAATATGAGCATATCTATAATTACCAGCTCCTATGATTCGAATACACATCAATTCTCGGGCTCCGCTGTTATCCGCTACATTCAAAAGGGTTTGAGGTTGAATCATATCATTTTATTGGAATCTGTTATTTTAATGGAAAGGATGAAGGAAAGAAAAAAAGAAATATTTTCTGTCCAGAAATAAATAAACTTGCAGTTGTTTTTTCATCCTCAATATACCATTTAGTTCTACATCTCCATCCTGACAAATTTAGTTCGTATAGGCATTTTGGACGCAGCTAGTGAAATAGCTGTTCTGGCTACAGTTTCAGATACTCCACTCATTTCATAAAGTATTCGACCTGGTTTAACAACGGATACCCAATATTCGGGGGATCCCTTACCCGAACCCATACGTGTTTCTGCGGGTCTTACTGTAACAGGTTTGTCGGGAAATATGCGTACCCATATTTTTCCACCACGACGCACATATCGTGTCATTGCTCTTCGCCCCGCTTCTATTTGTCTAGCTGTGATCCAAGTGGGTTCGAGTGCTTTAAGAGCGTATCTGCCGAAACAAATATGATTGCCGCGACAAGATATTCCCTTCATTCTTCCTCTATGTTGTTTACGAAATCTGGTTCTTTTGGGGTTATAGTTGATGGTCATTTCTTAATTCGATCTCTACTGCAGAACTGGACACGAAAGTTTCCTTTCATCCAGCTCCTCGCGAATAAAAAGATTCACTAATATGACATATTACAGATACACATGGAAAAAATAATCCAATAAGACATTTATCAATATTGAATTTGTTATATAGGAAGATGTATGTATGGGATATACAGATAGAATGTTTCTATTATGCATATTTATGGATTATAGATAATGTTTATAATGTTTTTTTTTATAATGATCCTTATTTTGACTCTTCTTAAATGATGCCAAAATATTGTAATGTAATCTAAAGTTTCGCGGGCGAATATTGACTCTTTGCTTTTTGTTATTTCTAGGTCAATCCATGACTTCTCGAAATAAATTCATTTTTTCTCGGTTCGTTCCGCCATCCCACCCAATGAATTATTCGGATTTGTTTTCAGTAGAATCCTATGCAATCACAGGTTTCATCGTTCCTATAGCTTCTCTATTAATGGTTAAGTCTGAACTCTGCAATGGAGCTCCCCAAAAAAATTTCTCTTCTCGAGTCAATTTACTTAGTTTTTATTAACTCGAGGCTCTTTATTATTCATATCACTTTATTTTATTATTATTTTATATTTATTTTTATTCAGTTTTGATGCTTTATTACATTGCCTTTTATGAGATAATTCATAGACCATACATATTGGAATCATATATCATTGATATTTTTGTTCTTTCTTTCTCTCATCCTTTCATTTATCTACATCTCTTTATTTTTGCTTCACAACCCAACCCATAAATAAGATTATTTCCATAAATAAGATTTTTTATAGAAAAGATTTTAGTTGCAGTTGCTGCAACTATATGATTGATCCACTCATCTCATATAGTGACTGTTTCTTGGGATATTGATATTACGAAGCAATAAGTTAGTTATTAGTTTTTTTATTATACTTATTAAGTTAAGTTTAAGTAACTTATTAAGTTTAAGTAGGGATCAGTCTTTTTTTTTAATCCCAACTCTTAACTCTAAAGAAAAATTAACGAGTCACACACTAAGCATAGCAATTCTAACAAATGGTCAATCGAATTTTTATTCAACCTTATAAAATTGGAATTGCTCATTTTTGTTTGATTTAATGGAAAAAGAATGAACAAGTTTGTGATTTTTTGTTCTAATACTGAATAGAAAGGAAAGACAAATAAAAGTCTATTATTGCTCCTCCCAAAATATCCAAATTTTGATGCCTAATACTCCATAAATAGTTCGAATTATATAGGAACAATAATCAATTTTAGCGCGAATTGTTTGTAAGGGAACTCTCCCCTCTCTGATCCATTCGACACGTGCAATTTCTTTTCCGTTGATCCGCCCTGCAATTTGCACTTGAATTCCTTTTGTATCTGTTTGTTCAGCTAATTCAATAGCTTTTTTCATTGCCTTTCGGAATGAAACTCTATTTTTTAATTGTAAAGCTATATATTCCGCAAGAATATTAGGTTGCCCATAGGGTTTTTCCACTTTTGTAATAGCAATATTGAGTCTCCGGTTCACAGAATGCAATTTTTTTTGTATATTCACCTGTAATTCTTCGATGCTTCCTGTTTGGCCCTCTATTAAGAAATTAGGAAATCCAATATAGATTATGACCTGAATCAAATCGATCCTTTTTTTAATTTCTATCCGTGCAATTCCTTCGAAACCCGAGGATATTCTCCTATTTTTTTGTACATAGTTCTTAATACAATTCCTTATTTTTTCATCTTCTTGTAAACTTACAGAATAATTTTTTGGTTTCTCGAACCAAAAGGAATGATGATGTTGAGTTGTACCAAGTCTGAAACCAAGTGGATTTATTTTTTGTCCCATATTTTTCTATTATATTTTTTTCCACCCATATATTATATTTGACTATAAATAATATAACGAATCTAAATCTTAGATTTATCTAATAAAAATTTAGATTTTTCTTTTAATACAATTGTTATATGACAAGTGGGACTTTTTATACCATAACTACGTCCTCGAGCTCGAGGTCTTAATTTTTTTATAAAACTACTCTTATTAACTTTAGCTTCACTAATAAATAAATCAGTTTCCTTCAAATTCATATTATGACTAGCATTTGCTGCTGCCGAATAAACCAGTTTTAAAATTGGATAACATGCTCGATAAGGCATGAGTTCCAATATCATAAGTGTTTCTTCATATGAACGCCCGCGAATTTGATCAATTACTCTTTGCCCTTTGAAAACAGACATATTACATATATTTTGAACTAAAATTCTTATTTCTTTATCCGAAATTGAGTTATTTATCATAAGGTTATGATATCTCCTATCAATGAATGTTAAGCACTTTTTTTTTTTATTTTTTGCGTATAGCATACATATTTATTTATATTGTATATATGTATATTAAATACAAATACATAAGTATATAAATACTAAATACATAAGTATATAAAGTATAAGAAATGAACTTAACGACGAGATTTATTATCGTTTCTTGCGTGTCTCGTAAAAGACAGAGTAGGTGCAAATTCTCCCAATTTGTGACCCACCATACGATCCGTTATATAAATAGGTAAATGTTCCTTTCCATTATGAATAGCGATTGTATGGCCAATCATTGTGGGTATAATGGTAGATGCCCGAGACCAAGTTACTATTATTTCTTTCTCTTCCCTCGTGTTGAGTTTTTCAATTTTTGCCGATAAATGATTAGCTACAAAAGGGTTTTTTTTTAGTGAACGTGTCATGTCACAGTGTATTACTCCTTTTTTTTACATTTTTTATTTTAAAGATTGGCATTCTATGTCCAATATCTCGATCTAAGTTAAGTATGGAGGTCAGAATAAATACAATAATGATGAATGGAAAAAAGAGAAAATCCTTTAGCTAGAAAAGGGGCGGATGTAGCCAAGTGGATCAAGGCAGTGGATTGTGAATCCACCATGC